TATGTAGGGAATAGAAAGATTCCAACCCCCTAAGTAAAGAACTGTTACAAATAATGAAGAAACTAGTAGATTTAGATACGAAGCAACGTAAAATAAACCAAATTTGATACCTGAATATTCGGTTTGATAACCTGCTACTAATTCTTCTTCTGCTTCTGGTAAATCAAAAGGTAATCTCTCACACTCGGCTAGAGAAGAAATTAGAAAAACGATAAACCCTATAGGTTGACGCCACAAATTCCATCCCCAAAAACCATATTTTGACTGCGCTTCAACTATATCAACTGTACTTGAACTGTTAGATAATCATAGTCGATGATAACATCACTGTTCCCGTCGCTATTACAGAACCGTACATGAGATTTTCACCTCATACGGCTCCTCATAGGTCAAAAATAAATCTAAGGACCTTTCAAGATTATTTATCTTGATGTGTTTGTAGGATCGATAGAGAGTCAAACTCTTATCCTAAGGCCTAGCATTAGACCAATGGAATTCTGTCTGCTAGATTTATAATAAAAAACGCTTCTGAATTCATCTCATCTTTTAAGAATTTTCATTTTTCTTTGTTGATTAATAACTTTAGCCTTGAATAAAAAAAAAAGACTTTTTAGAGGAATATCACATAGATATTTCAACCGATCATTTTCGATTACGAAAAAGAATTAGACATTGCATTACATGACAAGAATTTTATTTCTCTAAATAAAATAGAAATAGTTATGAATAAAAAAAAAGATCTCTTTTTGCAATTCTAGTCTTTCAATTTGATTTCGTTCCTATTCTCCTTTCTCAGAAAAGGGACATTACCCAAAATAAAAGATTTCTTCGTTCTTGATAGTTATTTACTTAATCGGTGGATAGGAACATACTCTGGATCGAAATCCCGGGGAGTAGTTCTTAATCATTTCTACCAATTTAAAGCCCCAATTCGAATTACTTTTCTATAAAGAAATATCCTGGTGGATAATTTACAGAATCTCCATTACTAATCCTTTGTGTATCTTGGTCTTCCTAACCATCCACTTATTTTTTGGAATCTCTCAGTAGGGTAATCCATCTATGGTAATAGATAGTAAAAACCCCATAAAGTTGATCTTTTGAACCCGCTTCAAGCCATGATGACTAATCAACCAATCTTGGGGTAAAGAGTCTCGACTGCTTATGTTTACTTTCACTTAATTCTTGTACATAGGAAATGAGATTGAATTTCTTTAACAGCAAATTTGGAAGCCGTTTTATTTCACTCATATAACTATCCGGTTTAGTTCATCAAACCCAATGATGAATAAAAAAACAATAGATATTCAACTCATTTAACTTTCTTGCTAGAAAGAAAAGAAATAGGGGAAATTTGATGTCTCAGCGAATCGCACGTAGAGATATTGATAATATACATAGAGTTAATGGTATTTCATAACTAATTGATTGAGCAGCAGCCCTTAATCCACCTAAAAAGGAATATTTATTATTTGATCCATATCCCGACATAAGAAGTCCAACGGGAGCAAGACTTGAAACGGAGATCCATAAAAAAACACCAATACTAAGATCGGCTAGAATAAAGCGATAGCTAAAAGGAATTACTGAATAACTTAGTAAAATGGATATGACTGCTATCGAGGGACCGATACTGAATAAACGAGTATCTCCTCTAGATGGAAGAAGATTCTCTTTGAAAAGTAGTTTTGTACCATCTGCTAGAGCTTGAAGAATTCCCAAAGTCCCGGCGTATTCGGGTCCAATACGTTGTTGTATCCCTGCAGATATTTCTCTTTCTAGCCAAACAATTACTAGTACACCTAGTGTGATTCCTAATACAAGAGTGAAAATAGGGACAAGGATCCATATGATCCCATAGACTTCTTTTAAGGATTCCAATCTGGAAAAAGAATTGATAGCTTGGATTTCTGTTGTATCAATTATCATTTCAACGATCAACTTCTCCCATAATGATATCTATGCTACCTAGTATCGTCATAATATCAGCCAATTTCATTCTTTTAACTAACTGAGGAAGAATTTGCAAGTTGATAAAACCCGGTGGTCGAATTTTCCATCTCCAAGGAAAAACACTCTGATCTCCTATCAGAAAAATTCCCAATTCTCCTTTTGGTGCTTCGACTCTTACATAAAGTTCTTGCTTGGACAATTCAAAAGTTGGAGAAGGTTTTTTACTAATAAATCGATAGTCAAAATTATTCCACCCAGGGTCTTTTATTCTATCAAAGCGTCGGATTTCTAAATTCTCATAGGGTCCCCCTGGAATTCCTTCCAGAGCCTGTTGGATAATTTTTACGGATTCTGTCATTTCACTGATTCGTACTAAATACCGAGCTAATGAATCCCCTTCTTTTTGCCATTGAATCGCCCAATCAAATTCGTCGTAACACTCATAACGATCAACTTTACGAAGATCCCATTGTATTCCGGAAGCTCGTAGCATTGGCCCTGATAAACCCCAATTTAGTGCTTCTTCTGCGCCAATAATGCCTACGCCTTCAACTCGTTCTAAAAAAATGGGATTCCGTGTAATAAGCTTTTGATATTCAGCAACTCCGGTTAAAAAATAATCACAAAAATCCAAACATTTATCTATCCAGCCATGAGGTAGATCAGCAGCGACTCCTCCGATACGAAAATAATTATGCATCATGCGCATACCGGTAGCAGCCTCGAATAGGTCATATATCAATTCTCGTTCTCGAAAAATATAGAAGAAAGGGGTCTGTGCCCCAATATCTGCCATAAAAGGGCCAAGCCATAACAAATGGGAAGCGATACGACTCAACTCCAACATAATAGCTCTGATATAGCTAGCCCTTTTAGGTACTTGAATATTCCCTAGCTGTTCGGGTCCATTTACGGTTATTGCTTCTGTGAACATAGTAGCTAAATAATCCCAACGCGTTACATAAGGCAAATATTGTATAATTGTTCGATTTTCCGCAATTTTCTCCATCCCTCTATGTAAATAACCCAATATTGGTTCACAGTCAATAACATCTTCACCATCGAGAGTAACAATCAGTCGAAGAACACCATGCATTGATGGGTGGTGGGGGCCCATATTGACTATCATGAAGTCTTTTCTTGTAGTTGGTGCAATCATAAGTTTTTTCCCGAGTAATTCTTCCATGTATTACTGAAAGTAAAAAGAAGTTCATCAAAATGTAAACGACTAAGCTCAAATGGTATCACGCTTCAAATTCAAATTAAGGAGTTTTTATCTCTATCTCTCGAATATCCAACTCATCAATTAATTTAATGTAGCGTCCTCTATTTTTTTTTGACAAATAGGCCAGCAGTCGTTGACGTTTTCCCAAAATTTTTCGCAAACCTCTCTGAGATGAAAAGTCTTTTTTGTGCAATTCCAAATGTGAAGTAAGTCTCTTTATCTTAGTGGTGAAACTGAATACTTGAAATTCAACAGACCCTCTGTTTTCTTCGTTTTCTTTTTGAGAAATAACCGAAATGAATGAATTTTTGACCATAAAAAAAATTCTCCTTTCCCTTTTTACAGATATGGATTTTACCGATCAGTAATAATAATGCCATTAATTTGAATGTGGTATATACAATAATCTAATCCGAATTTCTTTATGAACTGCTAATTTTCTGAATTCAAATCAATCAATCCACTTTCCAATTTTAGATAGGAATAGAAAAGGATTGGTACATTTTCGCATCGAAGAATTTAGACCTAAAATGAAGAAGGTTCTGTTGATTCATTTCGAGATCTAATTGAGACATTATCCAATTTCGTATTGGATACTAGAATGAAATGTGAGACAAGACATGTGATCTGTGTATTTGTGTGCTTTCAGATACCCTATATTTTCTATCTATCCTATTTCAGATACCCTATATTATATATAGGGTATAGGATAGATAGAAAAAGTGTATTATCCACGAATTTTCAATCGTGGATAAAGATGTATTCTTAACATACTGAAACGACTGCCATTATTGGTATCAAACCAATAACGATTCATACAAGCTAAATCTTCTAATCGATAATTAGGCCAAAGAAAGTGCTTTAATTTCATTAATTTGAATTGATTTTTCTCTCTATCAAGATGGTTATTGTCATGTGAAACTTGTCTGCTGTTTTTTACGTTCTTTCCGTTCCAAAATACTGGATTTCTATCTACATCATTTCTATTCTTTGAATTCAAAGAAATTTGAATTCTGAATTCTCTACGACGTCTAAACGATAAAATATTTTCAGGAACAAGTAAATCAAAATGATTTTTGTCTCTATTTCTACTTATTCTGTCATGTGCTGAAATAGCTTCATCAAAATGTTTCTTAGAAAGATATCTTTGCTCTTGGTATTTCGTTAGGTCCTTACTCTTATGAACCAACGAAGTACCTATGGTTTGATACATAATAAATTGTCCATCTTTTTTTCCAGACAGACGAATGAGTTCTATAGTCAATGCTTCTCTTTTCATGAATCCTCTAAAATCCGCAACCATCATGATATCCAAACTCAGTTGTCTCCTTTCAACCGAGGCTAGAAGAATTTTTCTTGGATCTCTCAGTCTAAGCAGGAGACAATACATCCTGATATTATGGATCATTCTTTGATTCAAAGTATCGTCGAATTTCAATTGAAAAAGAGAATAACGTTTCAGGAACAAATCTAGTTCTGTTTCCATCTTGCTTTTAAAAAATGAATAAAAAAAAGAAAAATCCAATTATTTCTACTATCAAAAAGGCACTTGATTATATTAGAAATAGTAAAATAATTTCACATCTTTTTTATGAATTATCCTGCGTGTCACAAGCATATGTATTTTACAAATTATCACACCAACTTAGTAACTCGTATAAATCTGTTCTTCAACATCAAGGAAGCCCTTTTTTTCTTAAGCCCGAAATAAAGGCTCCTTTTGAAACACAAGGAATGGGTCATTCGAGTTATGAAATGAATCACTGGAAAACCTGCTTAAGAGGGTTAAGAGGACATTATCAATACGATTTATCTCAGATCAGATGGTCTAGATTAATACCAGAAAAATGGCGAAATAGAGTTCATCAGCGTCGTATAGCTAAAAATGAAAATTTTAGCAAATGTCATTCAAAAGACCAATTAATTCATTTAAAAAAACAAAAACAATTTGAAGTGGATTCATTATCTAATCAAAAAGATCATTTTCAAAAATACTATAGATATGATCTTTTATCATATCAATTTCTTAATTATGAAAATAAAAGGGAATGCTGTTTTTATAGATCTCCGTTTCAAGGAAATACGAACCAAGAGATTTCTTATAAAACGGCTAAACTTTTTGATATGCTGGGGAACGTCCCTATTAATAATTTTCTAAGAAAGATTCCATATATGGAAAAAACGACCGATACAAAATATTTTGATTGGAAAATTCTCCATTTTGATCTTAGAAAAAAAGTCGATATTGAGGACTGGATCACGATCAATACCAATAGGAATCAAAGGAAAAAAATTCGTACTAATAATTCTGAAATAATTCATAAAAATGATCTTTTTTATCTTATGATTCCAGATAGGATTCCAGAAATCAATCCACCAACACCAAATTCAAACGGATTTTTTGATTGGATGGGAATGAATGAAAAACGAAAGCATCCCATATCGAATCGTTGGTTCTTCCCAAAATTTGTGTTACTTTCTAATGCATATAAAACGAAACCTTGGTTTATACCAAGCAAATTACTTCTTTTAAATTTGAATGGAAATCAAAATAGTAGTAGTACTGAAAAGGAAAAGATCAATAGTACTGAAAAGGAAAAGATCAATAGTACTGAAAAGGAAAAGATCAATGACAAGGAAAAAGGAAGTTTTTTGATAGCATCGAATCATCGAAATCAAGAAGAAAAAAAATCCACAAGCCGAGGAGATCTTGAATCCGTTCTCCCACAACAAAAAGATATTGAAGAAAATTCTGAAAGATCAGACATGAAAAAGAAAAAAAGGAAAAAGAAAAAAAAATTTTTTTTTGTTGATTCAAGAGAAAGTTCTGTATTCATTCTGGGAATATTCATGATAGATAAAAAGATATCTGTGTATATTCTTTGAATGAAAGATTTGAAAAACAGGGGTAATTTAGCGATTAATCCAGCAGTTCTTCTTTTTAATATTTGCCATTTTTCGAATCTTTTAGCATTATAACTTGTTTTGTTAGGACTAAGATTATTGATTCTTGGAGTTACTTTTTTTTTCTCTTTTGTGATTCTTTCTATTTGATTTCGAATTGTACTTGTTCTATCAGTGAGATCCTTCATTTTTTTTTCTGTCACTGAAGAATTTTTCCAACTCGGAGATGGAATTTGATTAAATGATTCGTGAATTATCTGATTGCTGATTATGGAATCTTTTTCTTCTTTAATTTCACTCGATTCATATACTTCTACTTCTTTTAACCGCAATAATCGAATTGGATTTACTTTTGAAAGTTCTTTTATTATTCTTGTTATAAAAATCAGACTTTTGATAACCCAATTCTTTGTTTCTTTTGAAACTTGTTGAAATAATTTTGTTTTTCTTTTGAAAACTATTCGAGCTCGAATATAGTGCTCCGGTAATTGTCGAATTTGTTTTTCGAGTTCCTTTAAAATGGGTTTAAAAAAGGAAGGTTGTTTTCGGGGCGAACCAAAAGGACGTGCAGCTTCCCTTCCCCAAACTGTTAAAAAACAAAAATCCTCTTTGTTGTTTTGCATTAGATTTTTCTCAGAGGATCCTAGGTTCGATTTGTGCCAAGGTTTCAAACGGAAAGGAAATAAGATTTTTATCTGAATACCGTCCAGCAACCAATCTTTCGGAAATTCTGTTTCGGATAATGGAACACCGTTATAGGTACATTTAACATGCATCTCTTGATTCAATTCCTGGAAATCCTCAGACCATTCAGGACGTTGCAATAGCAACATACGTCCAATATTTTTCGCAATTATGAATGAAGGGAATCTAATATATTTTCTAGAAAAAGAGTGACTTAATAACAGCAAACTTCTTATTGCTTGCCCACATGGAAAGTCATCCCAGGCCTCTGCTATCTCCATTCGCGCTTCCTCCCCTTTTCTGTTCGTCTCTTTTTTTTCTTCTCTTTTTGGTTGCTGTTCTGTATACTCGACAATTTTGAATGCTTCCCCTTTCCGCACCCAATTTCTAAAAATTCGAAAAATTCGGTTAATCATCCCGGAGATATCATCAAAATAAAAAAAAGGGAATTTTCGGATTTTGTCCAAAAAAAGAGGGGAATGTACATGTGGTTGATAGAATAGCCAAATACCCATTTTACGCCGTTGAGCCCGCATAGAACCTTTGATTAGACTTCGCCGAAAGTCTGATTTTTGTGAATAACGCATCAAAGCCACTTCCTCTGGTTCATCGGACGCATCAGGCTTCACAATAGTAGGATCAAGATCCTCCTCGTTAATAGTAAAAATGACTACACGTTTGGCTTTTCTTGTACGAATTTCATGATCGTCTGGTGCCTCTTCCGGATATTCGTC